GGTTATGGAAGAAGGAACCGAGAAGGAGGTATCAGCAACAACTGGTTTTATTACGGGGCAGCTCATGATGTTCATATCGATCTATTATGCGCCTCTGCATCTAGCATTGGGTAGACCTCATACAATAACTGTCCTAGTTCTACCGTATCTTTTGTTTCATTTCTTCTGGAACAATCACAAAAACTTTTTTTATTATGGATCTACTACCAGAAATTCAATGCGTAATCTCAGCATTCAATGTGTATTCCTGAATAATCTAATTTTTCAATTATTCAACCATTTCATTTTACCAAGTTCAACGTTAGCCAGATTAGTCAACATTTATATGTTTCGATGCAACAACAAGATGTTATTTGTAACAAGTAGTTTTGTTGGTTGGTTAATTGGTCACATTTTATTCATGAAATGGGTTGGATTGGTATTATTCTGGATACGGCAAAATCATTCGATTCGATCTAATAAGTACCTTGTGTCAGAATTGAGAAATTCTATGGCTCGAATCTTTAGTATTCTCTTATTTATCACCTGTGTCTACTATTTAGGCAGAATGCCGTCGCCTATTGTCACTAAGAAACTGAAAGAAACCTCAGAAACGGAAGAAAGGGGAGAAAGAAAGGAAGAAAGCGATGTAGAAACAACTTACGAAACGAAGAAGACTAAACAGGAACAAGAGGGATCCACCGAACAAGACAAAGATAACCCAGTTTACGAAGATTCTTATCTTGATACCCATCAAGATAATTGGGTATTGGGAAAACTTAAAGAAGAGAAAAATGAAAAAACTGATTTCTGGTTTGAAAAACCTATTGTCACTTTTCTTTTCGATTATAAACGATGGAATCGCCCGTTGAGATATATAAAAAATGATCGATTTGAAAATGCTGTACAAAACGAAATGTCACAATATTTTTTTTATATTATATAAAAAATGAATAAAAAGATTAATACATAAGATAAATATAAGAATAAATAAGACGATATCCGTCCACCCCCCATGTATTTGATCCCCTCTCCTATAAAGAAACTAGCAACACCGACCCCGTTCGTAATTCCATCAATTATATGTCTATCAAAAAACTGAATTAGTTCAGCTAATCCTCTTACACCCACAGTAAAAATCTTAGTATAAAAAATATCTATGTAACCACGATTATATGACCAATTGTATATACCATTTTTGACTTGGTCCAAGAGAATTCTCTTGGGGCTCTTCTTCACAAATGAATTGACTAAGCCCAAATTCTGTAGAGATGAATAAACAGATCCATATAAAATGGATGCTACAAATAATCCAAAAAGAGCTATACTTACCGAAAAAACTGCATTTTTCAAAAACTCATACCAATCCGAAGAATCCTTCGAATTTGGATGGAAAAAATCCGCGGACGGAGTTAACCATTTCGACAATAGATCAAAATCTATTACTCCTCGGTCAAAATTAATTCCGATTGCTCCAATGAATAAAGTAAATAGTACCAATACAAGCAGGGGAAATAACATAGTATTGTCTGATTCGTGAGGATAGGTGTAAGTGTATTTATTTCTAAAGTAAGTACTAAAGTATCGTACTCTATTTCTTACATTATCATCAATTCGATATATATCTTTTGAAAAAAAAGATACCTTATTATTCATTGTTGATAAAAGTAAATTTCTATTGACTGCTTTTGGTACTTCTTTTCCCCATAAGGATATTGAATAGAAAGAAGTATTTTTAGTGCTACTGTAATTTTTAAAATGAATTCGCAAACGTCCATCAAAAGTAAGTAAATACATCCGAAACATATAAAATGCGGTTAATCCTGCTGTGAAGGAAGCTATTATTGCGAAAATTGGTGAATACAACCAACTATCATTAAGAATTTCGTCTTTGGACCAAAAACAAGCAAGAGGTGGAATACCACAAAGAGAGAGCGTACCTAATAAAAAAGTAATTCTTGTAATTGGAACATATTTTGTTAAACCCCCCATAAGAACCATATTTTGACTTTTATCTGGTGAATATCCAACAATGGGTTCCATTGAATGAATAATGGATCCGGATCCCAAAAACAATAAAGCTTTCGAATAGGCATGGGTGATCAAATGGAATAAAGCGGCTCGATAAGAACCTATACCCAGAGCTAACATAATATAACCCAATTGAGACATTGTAGAATAAGCTAAACTTCTTTTAATGTCTCTTTGAGCAAGAGCCAAAGTGGCTCCAAATAGTACTGTTATTACGCCTATTAAAGAAATGAGATTCATTATGTAAGGTATAACTGTGAAAAGAGGAAGAAGCCGAGCTACAAGAAAAATTCCCGCTGCTACCATAGTAGCAGCATGTATAAGAGCCGAAATGGGAGTAGGTCCTTCCATAGCATCAGGTAACCATATGTGAAGAGGGAATTGTGCGGATTTAGCAACTGCACCGACAAATAAAAAAGAAATACACAGAGTAGCAAATAAAGAATCCACTCCATTATTACGAACTAAGTTATTAACTATTCCGAACAAATCCCGAAATTCTAAACTACCAGTTATCCAATAAAGTCCTAAAATTCCTAATAATAAACCAAAATCCCCTATACGATTGGTTACAAAAGCTTTTTGACAAGCACTTGCCGCAATTGGACGTGTGAACCAAAAACCTATTAATAAATACGAACACATTCCTACAAGTTCCCAAAAAATATAAATTTGTATCAAATTGGAACTAGTAACTAATCCCAACATAGAAGTATTGAAAAAACTCATATAAGCAAAAAATCTCAAATATCCTTGATCGTGAGACATATAATTGTCACTATAAATAAGAACCATGATTCCAACAGTAGTAATTAATATTGACATAATAGAAGTAAGTGGATCGATCAAGTGTCCGAACTCTAAAGAAAAATCATTATTGACAGTCCAAGACCATAGATATTGATAGATAAAATTTCCATTTATTTGCTGAATAGACAGATTGGCCGAAAACACCATAGCTATACTTAGCATCAAAACACTTGGAAAAGCCCACATACGACGAATATTTTTTGTTGCTGTCGGAATAAGCAGAAGTCCAAATCCTATTAACATAGAAACTGGAAATGGAAGAAAAGGTATTATCCATGCATATTTATATGTATGTTCCATAAAAAACAAATTTTCATTTTTTTTTTTTAATTGTTTCCGATTCACCAATTCTTATCGCTTTCGAAAGGAACAATAAAAAAATCAACAAAAAAAGATATTTATTAAAATGGGTAATATGAGATTTTGAATCATTCTACAACAACTATACTACCATTCTATTCTGGCAATATGTAACCATATCATATACTATAGTATAGTAAGTAACCATATCATATACTATATATAGTATAGTAAGTAAAAACAATTATACCAAAACAGTATAATATAGATTATAGTATGCATTAATAAATCAACAAAAAAAAAAAAAGACCTAATTATTCTAGTGAATTTTTTTGTAGTAATTATCTAACTCATTGTGGAACTGATTGATTGGATTCCAATCCAATAAGAAAGTATCAGAAATCTTATAATACTCCCTACTTCGTGTAGAACTGAATTAAAAAAAAAACTAATGAGTTCCCCTTCTTAGGTAATGGAATGTCTTGTTTAACATATTAACTACTAGTTGTAGTTAAAGTTTGAACTTAAATTATAGACACGGCACTATGAGCTTATTCAATTAGAACTAATAGTCATAAAAATTCCTTTTCTAATTTTCCCTTCTTTTCCTCTATTTTTTCCTTAGTGTGTTATACGTGACATGCATGTATATATTCATATATAAATAATACATTTGTATTGTATGTTAAGAAAAAACAATTATCGACGGAATTAAGTATAGAAAATGACTAAAAAGAACAATCCATTTTGAGCAATACATGTCTTTCACATACAACAATAAAAATGAGTAACTTTTTTTTTGAATGGCAGTTCCAAAAAAACGTACTTCTATATCAAAAAAACGTATTCGTAGAAATATTTGGAAGAAAAAGGGATATTTAGCTGCCATAAAAGCTTTTTCTTTAGCAAAGTCAGTTTCTACCGGAGATTCAAAAAGTTTTTTTGTGCGACAAACAAGTAAGAAAATCTTGGAATAATCTGAATTTCCATGGCTCAAAGAACTCCCAATTTTGGAATAGGAATAATTCCCATTAACTAATGTATTGAACTCCTCAAGATTAGTTAGAACTAGCTGCTATAATATGTAGAATACGAATTTATCTGCCTGCTGGTTCTAAGCATTATTATTATTATTTTCATTTTCTTTTCCCAATAGAAAAAATCTTTCTTTTTTCTATTGGGAAAAGAAAATGAAATTGTGATGGATATAAAAACTCTTTTGTTTTAGTATATGCCTAACTCAAGACCTAATTGGTTTGATATTATCATAAATTAGAAATTATGTACACAACAAAGAACAAAGAGTATTATTAATAGTTAATTAATACTTAATGATACTAAGAAAGTATCGAAATTGTTAGAAAAATTCCTTTAATTTAGTAATTAAAATGTGATACATATGAAATCCTATTTATTTCATTTTGTTAAGTGAGAAAATCAATCTCTTTGACGATTTGTTTTTAATTTATCTGATTTCACGAATTCAAAATAAATAAAGAAAAAATAGAAGAAGGGGGCAATTCTTATCTTAGTCTCTATCTCGATGGAAAACAAAACTTTCAAGTTCCGATTGTTCCGGGAGAACTTAGTATATATATAGTGCGTAAAAGTTGACTGTTAAAACTGAACCTACAATGACACTAACCAAGAATTATTGAAAATGAATTGAGTTTAAAGGAGCTCTTATTCATCCGTTCTAATGTTTACTAAACTATATTGGATCCTTGAATCTAGATCTAGACGATTCAACATGAATTGACTATTATTATTTCAAGCAAGCCGCTATGGTGAAATTGGTAGACACGCTGCTCTTAGGAAGCAGTGCTAGAGCATCTCGGTTCGAGTCCGAGTGGCGGCATACTCAAAAAGAGATAGAATGAATCCTATAATGTATTTAATTCCCGATTTCAATTCAGTAATGGGACCTTTTTTATGTATGATATTTGCGACTTTAGAACATATATTAACTCATCTTTCTTTTTCGATCATTTCAATTGTGATTATGATTCATTTGATAACCCTATTAGTCCACGAAATCATAGGGTTACGTGATTCATCGGAAAAGGGAATGATCGCTACTTTTTTATCTATAACAGGATTATTAGTTACTCGTTGGATTTCTTCGAGACATTTTCCATTAAGTAATTTATACGAGTCATTAATCTTCCTTTCGTGGAGTTTTTCCATTATTCATATGATTTCCAAGATATGGAATCATAAAAATGATTTAAGTGCAATAACCGCGCCAAGTGCCATTTTTACCCAAGGTTTCGCCACATCGGGTCTTTCAAGTGAAATGCATCAATCGGCAATATTAGTACCTGCCCTACAATCTCAGTGGTTAATGATGCACGTAAGTATGATGTTATTGAGCTATGCAGCTCTTTTATGTGGGTCGTTATTTTCAGTCGCTTTTTTAGTCATTACATTTCGAAAAAACATCGATATTTTTTGTAAAAGCAAAAATTTGAAAATTCAGTCATTTTTCTTTGGCAAGATCGAATACTTGAACGAAAAAAGAAGTGTTTTTAAACACACTTCTTTTCTTTCATTTCGAAATTATTACAAATATCAATTAACTCAGCGTTTGGATTATTGGAGTTATCGTGTCATTAGTTTAGGGTTTACCTTTTTAACCATAGGTATTCTTTCTGGAGCAGTATGGGCTAATGAGGCATGGGGATCTTATTGGAATTGGGACCCCAAGGAAACTTGGGCATTTATTACTTGGACCATATTCGCGATTTATTCACATACTAGAACAAATCAAAGTTTGCAAGGTACGAATTCGGCACTTGTAGCTTCTATAGGATTTCTTATAATTTGGATATGCTATTTCGGGATCAATCTATTAGGAATAGGTCTACATAGTTATGGTTCATTCACATTAATATCTAATTGAATAAATTCCATGAGGAATATATAAGAACATCGTCCCATATATAACGAAATTTTGTGCGAGTTTTTGAGAACCATTTGAATGATTTCTTGAGTCAAATGGTTCTCAAAAACTTGGGATACATCTTATTACAATTCTAATTCACTTTATTTTTTTGTGTTGTACAGCGAATGATTTCAAAAATCTTAAAATAAAATTCAAAATTATAAGACTTTGCTTTCTGTCTCATTAATGAAAACAAAACTATCTATAAAAATAATTAGATAGGATAGCTTGCACTTTGTCAACTGATAGCGAGAGAACGAAATCCGGATAAATACCAATTCCTATTACGGGTAAAAAGATACAGATTGAAACAAATAGTTCTCGTGGCCCAGAATCCAAAAAATTGGAGTTTGGAGCATTGAATAATTTGTATCCATAGAACATCTGACGTAACATAGATAATAAATAAATAGGAGTTAATATCATTCCAATTGCCATTACAAAGGTAATTAGCATTTTGGGCATTAAAAGATATTTTGGGCTGGTAATTATTCCCAAAAATACTACTGATTCCGCAACAAAACCACTCATTCCTGGCAATGCAAGAGAAGCCATCGAGAAACTACTAAACATGGTAAATATTTTTGGCATTGGGATGGATACCCCCCCCATTTCGTCTAGATAAACAAGACGTATTCTATCACAACTCGTTCCCACCAAGAAAAAAAGTGCAGCACCAATAAATCCATGAGAGAGTATTTGTAAAATGGCTCCGTTGAGTCCCATGTCGGTTATAGAACCAATTCCTATAATTGTGAAACCCATGTGAGATACGGAAGAATAGGCTATTCTCTTTTTAAAATTGCGTTGACCGAACGAGGTTGAAGCTGCATAAATTATTTGCATTGTCCCTACTATCACCAACCAGGGACAAAATATAGAATGGGCGTGCGGTAATAATTCCATATTGATCCGAATCAATCCATATGCTCCCATTTTTAATAAGATTCCAGCTAGAAGCATACATGTACTGTAATGTGCTTCTCCATGGGTATCTGGTAGCCATGTATGTAGGGGTATAATCGGTGATTTGACGGCATAAGCAATAAGAAAACCCAAATATAATATTATTTCTAATGTTACAGGATATGACTGATTAGCTAATCTTTCAAAATCCAATGTCGGTTCATTGGAACCATATAAACCCATACCTAGAACTCCTATTAAGAGAAAAATGGAACCCCCCACAGTGTACAAAATAAACTTTGTAGCCGAGTACAAACGTTTCTTTCCTCCCCACATGGATAAAAGTAAGTAAACAGGAATTAATTCTAACTCCCACATGATAAAAAAAAGTAAAAGGTCTCTAGAAGAAAATAATCCTATTTGACCACTGTACATTGCTAACATCAGGAAATAGAACAATCGTGAATTTCTAGTAACCGGCCAAGCTGCTAAAGTAGCTAAAGTAGTGATAAATCCGGTCAGTAAAATGGGTCCTATGGAAAGTCCATCGATTCCCAGTCTCCAGTGAAAATCAAAAATATTTATCCATTTAGAATCCTCCTCTAATTGAATTAACGGATCATCCAATTGGAAATGATAACAGAATACATAGGTTGTTAGAAGGAGTTCTGCCATACAAATACATAAAGTATACCACCTAAAGACTTTATTCCCCCTATGAGGGAGAAAGAAAATTGAAGAACCCGCGAATATCGGCAAAACTACAAGTATTGTTAACCAAGGGAAATAACTCGTGATAAAGACAAGATACGTTTTGGCCAAAAACCCGTGCTCGGAATAATATATTTTATCGAGTACGGGCTTTTGTCGGTAAAAAGGAATCAAATGATTCAAGTGGAGTTTTTTATAACGTATCAATAAGATAGACCCATGCTGCGAGTTGTTTCATGCCATAAATAAACACGGACACTCAAAAAATCTGTTGGACAGGCGGATTCACATCTCTTACAACCTACACAGTCCTCGGTTCTTGGCGCGGAAGCAATTTGCTTAGCTTTACATCCGTCCCAAGGTATCATTTCCAATACATCTGTGGGGCAGGCTCGTACACATTGAGTACACCCTATACATGTATCATAAATTTTTACTGAATGCGACATTGGGTCTATAAATTCCAGTTTTGAACATAAAAAATTTCGATCTGGTAAAGTAAAATCAGTAGTAAATGAATTATATAATTGATATTGTAGACACCAGACGAATCGGTGGTTTATCAAAAAAATCTTAAGAATTAATATTTTTCTAAATCTGTTCATGAGAAAAGACCAAGAGACTTTGATTTACGTTTCAACAACCATGATCATACAAGTCACACGTGAGACTTCACATTGGCCAACGGATCGTCAATATTTCAATATCAATAGTAATATATTTCCACATTACTATACATATTACTATAAATAAAAAAAAAAAAAAAAAATGAAATAATTAAAATAAAATTTTTTATATATTTTTTTATATATTTTTTTATATATTTTTATATTTATATATTATAAAATTTATATATATTATATTATATATTATGTCTTTATTTATATGATAGTTATGACTAATTATTCAACAAATTAGATTGATTGATACGAGTTGATTTTCTGTTACGATAGATCGATGAAACAATAGCTAGCCCAATAGCTGCTTCCGCCGCCGCAATGGCTATAACAAAGATTGAGAAAATGTCTCCTTTTAATTGGCGACTATCAAATATATCAGAAAATGTTACGAGATTAATATTAACCGAATTTAGTATAAGCTCAAGACACATAAGTGCTCGAACCATATTTCGACTTGTGATCAATCCATAGATACCGATCGAAAATAAATAGACACTCAAAAAAAGTACATGTTCGAACATCATTGACTAACTCCTCATGAACCCCGATTCATTTCAATATGAACAACAATTCAACCGATTTGATTGACTAGAATCGAGCAATTACAGAAAAAAAGAAGTACTTACAGTAGATTAAACTAAAAACTTTCCCTTTTTCATTTGATTTTGAATTTCTAATAATTTAATTAATTCTAAGTATTTATTATTGACGAGCCATAGTAATTGCGCCTATCAAAGAAACTAAAAGAATTATAGAAATGAGTTCAAACGGAAGATAAAAATCTGTTGATAAATGAATTCCAATTTGTTGAACGTTACTTAGAAGGTCCTGCTCTATAATCTGGTTTGATCTTGTAGTCCAAATAATTCCGTACCATGACGTATCTGGGATAGTAGTAATTAATGAAAAAAGAATACTTGTACAAACCAGTGAAGTGACCCCATCTCCAAGAGTCCAAAGATAGGAATCGTTGGAATATTCTGAACCACTCATGAACATAACAGCAAATATGATTAAGACATTTATGGCTCCCACATAAATAAGGAGCTGTGCGGCAGCTACAAAATAGGAGTTTGATGGAATATAGAATAAGGATATACAAACAAGAACCAATCCCAATGAAAAGGCAGAATAAATTGGATTGGTAAATAATACTACTCCTAGACCTCCTAATATAAGAAATGATCCCAGAAACACTACAAGTATATCGTGTATTGGTCCAGGTAAATCCATTATGTATAACAGATAAATAAGTCGAAATATTTCATGACCTTACTAAATAGTCCAGGAAAGAGAAGGGTGTTACCCTTATTTTTTTCTTGTATATGATGGGTTCCTAATTGAATTAAAGCTTAATATGGATTAACGTAGATATAGATAAAGTTATTGGCCAATAATACTCTTTTTTATCTGAAAGAAAAAAGAAAAGAATAGTTGGAATTTTATATTTAGAAATCATCACGAAAACATATTCTCGCTTTAAATCAAAGAGTAATTCTCAACAATCAATAGTTATTAGTTATTATTTGTTTTGTAGTTTCCGACCAACCAAAATAAAAGAGACTTGGCTCCTTTATCTCAAATATTTCAAAAGAAAATCTTAGTAATCGGTAATCGTTCTTGAATCAAGGGGTTTATCTTTTTCCATTTTGATTTGAGTCGAATTCATAACTGTTTGAATTGTGTAATCTCCAATTACTGACATTGGTAACCGACCCAAAGCAATTTGATTATAATTCAATTCGTGACGATCATAAGTGGAAAGTTCATATTCTTCAGTCATCGATAAACAGTTTGTTGGACAATACTCGACACAGTTACCACAAAATATACAGACCCCAAAATCAATACTATAATTAAGCAATTGTTTCTTTTTAATATCTTTTTCAAATCTCCAATCAACAACGGGTAGATCTATGGGACATACACGAACACATACTTCACAAGCAATACATTTATCAAATTCAAAGTGTATTCGACCACGGAAACGCTCTGATGTGATCGATTTTTCATAAGGATATTGAATAGTTACAGGTAAACGGTTTGTATGGGATAGGGTAATTATGAAACTTTGACCAATGTACCTTGCAGCTCGTATTGTTTGTTGGCCATAATTTATGAACCCGGTCACCATAGGGAACATATTGTGGATCTCCGTGAATAAATTGATGTTTCTTTCTCTTGTTTGAGATCGTTTATGAATCTGGAATATCGTTATCCTATTCTGTTATTTATAGTGAAACAAGTTGGGAAGAAGTTGTCAATAATAGATTACCCAAAGAAATAGGTAAAAGAAATTTCCATCCAAGATTTAATAGCTGGTCCATTCTCATCCTAGGTAAAGTCCATCTTGCTGTGATAGGAATGAACAGAAACAAATAAGCTTTAGCAAATGTAATAAATATACCAATTGTCATTCCAAAGACTCCAGCCATTTTATTTATTCCGAAAAGTTCAGGAATGGATATGTACGGAATAGAGAAATTCCACCCGCCTAAGTAAAGAACTGTTATAAATAATGAAGAAACTAATAAATTTAGGTAAGAAGCAAGGTAAAATAGAGCGTATTTGATACCTGAATATTCCGTTTGATAACCTGCTACTAATTCCTCCTCTGCTTCTGGTAAATCAAAGGGTAATCTCTCACATTCTGCTAGAGAAGAAATTAGAAAAACAATAAACCCTATAGGCTGACGCCAAAGATTCCACCCCAAAAAACCATATTTTGACTGTGCCTCAACTATATCAACTGTACTTGAACTATTAGATAATCATAGTCGATAATAACATCACTGTTCGCATCGCTATTTCAAAACCGTACATGAGACCTCAGCTTCATACGGCTCCTCTATGGTCACAAATAAATGTAAGGACTTGTTCGGTATTATCACTATCTTTAGATAGTAAATAGAATAAATATACATCGGGAGTCCAAAATTAGACCAATGAAATTCCGTCTGCTAGAATAAAAAAGGGTGCTTCCGAATTGATCTTATCCTTTAGAATTTCAATTTCTCTTTGTTCGGTAATAACTTAATCCTTCAATAAAATACTCGTTATATCAATAAATATGTTCTATCAATAACTATAACTATAAAGAAAAACTATAAAGTATAAAGAAAGAATTAGAAAGAATTGGGCATTAATTCTAAATTCATGATAAGAATTCCATATGTATGTATAGATATGGGTGGGGAAAAGAAATAATAAATAAAGATCTTTATTTATTATTTTTCATTTTTCTCATTCTATTTTTGCATTTCATTTCTTTTGTTCCTGTTCTTCTTTCTCAGAGGAGGGAGTACTCTGAAAAACAATACAATTACAATAAAGGATTAATTCGTTTTTGATAGTCATTTCTTTAATCAGTGAATAGGAGCATACTCTAGATCGGAATCATGGGGAAGTACTGCTTGGTCATTTCTACCAACTTAAAGTCCTCATTATGATTCGTTTTATCCACAGTTTTCCGCAAAAATACCCTTTTTTGATACCTTACGTTATCTCCATTACTAATCTTTTGTGTACCTTGGTGTTACTAACTGTCCACTGATTTTTGATTGATCCCGGGTATGGTAATACATACAAGATAGTAGTGGAAACCCCATACAGTTGATCTTTTGTACCCGCTTCAAGATATGATAATGAGTCAAAGAATCTTAATCTTGGGGTAAACAGTTTACACTGCTTATGTTTATATTCTTGTACATAGGGAACGAGATTTTATCTTCTTACTGCAAATTTCTAAGCAGTTTGATTTTACTCATATAACTATCTAGCTTAACTCATCAACCCTAATGATGAATAAAAAATGAAAATATCCATTCAATATATTCAACCTCTTTACTTTATTTCTAGAGAGGAGGGAAAATAACCATGTTCCAACGAATCACACGTAGAGATATTGATAACACACAGAGAGTTAATGGTATTTCATAACTAATAGATTGAGCAGCAGCCCGTAGACCACCTGAAAAGGAATATTTATTATTCGATCCATATCCTGACATAAGAAGTCCAATAGGAGCAATACTTGAAATGGAGATCCATAAAAAAACACCTATACTGAGATCGGCCAAAACAAGGTGATATCCAAAGGGAATTACTAAATAACTTAGTAGAACTGATATGACCGCTATAGACGGTCCCATGCTGAACAAACGAATATCTCCTCTGGATGGGAGGAGGTCCTCTTTAAAAAGTAATTTTGTCCCGTCCGCTAGAGCTTGAAGAATTCCTAACGGGCCGGCATATTCAGGCCCAATACGTTGTTGTATTGCTGCGGATATTTCTCTTTCTAACCACACAATTACTAGTACCCCTATTGTGATTCCCAATAGAAGGGTGAAAATAAGAACAAAGATCCATATGAGTCCATAGACTTCTTTTAAGGATTCCGATCTAGAAAAAGAATTGATAGCTTGTACTTCTACTTCTGTTGTATCAATTATCATTTCAACGATCAACTTCTCCCATAATGATATCTATACTGCCTAGTATCGTCATGATATCAGCCAATTTCATTCTTTTAACTAGTTGAGGGAGAATTTGCAAATTGATGAAACCGGGTGGACGAATTTTCCATCTCCAGGGGAAAACACTACTATCTCCTATCAAATAAATTCCTAATTCCCCTTTTGGGGCTTCTACTCTCACATAAAGTTCTTGTTTCGACAATTCAAAATTGGGTGAAAGTTTTTTAGTAATAAATCTATATTCAAAATTATTCCATTCGGGATTTTTTGCTCTATCAAAGCGTCGAACTTCTAAATTCTCATAGGGTCCTCCGGGAATTCCTTCTAGAGCCTGTTGAATAATTTTTATAGATTCCTTCATTTCACCGATTCGTACTAAATAACGAGCTAGTGAATCTCCTTCTTTTTGCCATTGGACTTCCCAATCGAATTTATTATAACACTCATAATGATCAACTTTACGAAGATCCCATTGGATTCCAGAAGCTCGTAGCATCGGTCCTGATAAACCCCAATTTATTGCTTCCTCTCCACCAATAATGCCCACTCCTTCAACTCGTTCCAAAAAAATAGGATTCCGCGTAATAAGTTTTTGATATTCAACAATTCCTGTTAAAGAATAATCGCAGAAATCCAAACATTTATCTATCCAACCATAAGGTAGATCGACAGCAACTCCCCCAATACGGAAATAATTATGCATCATTCGCATACCTGTAGCGGCTTCGAATAGATCATATAACAATTCCCTTTCTCTGAAAATATAGAAAAAGGGAGTCTGTGCACCGATATCCGCCATAAAAGGTCCAAGCCATAACAAATGAGAAGCTATACGACTCAGTTCTAGCATAATTACTCTAATGTAAGTGGCTCTTTTAGGTACTTGAACACTTTCCAATCGTTCTGGTGCATTTACTGTTATTGCTTCTGTGAACATAGTGGCTAAATAATCCCACCGTGTTACATAAGGCAAATATTGTATAATTGTTCGATTTTCCGCTATTTTTTCCATCCCTCTGTGTAAATAACCCAATACGGGTTCACAGTCAATAACATCTTCACCATCGAAAGTAACGATCAGTCTAAGAACACCATGCATTGATGGGTGGTGAGGACCCATATTAACTATCATGAGATCTTTTCTTGTAGCCGGTACAGTCATATCTTTTTTTCCTTAATTCATTATTCCATGAATTTATCAAAATGAGGTTCATCAAAATGAAAAATCTAATAACTACTATTAACTAATAACTAAAGAACAAAATTCAAACCAATCTTAAAATTAACGAGTTTTTGACTCCCGAATACCCAACTGACCAATCAATTTCTTATAACGTATTCTATTTTTCTTTGACAAATAATCTAGCAGCCGTTGACGTTTTCCCAGAATTTTTCGTAGACCTCTTTGCGACAAAAAATCTCTTTTATGTAATTCCAAATGTGAAGTAAGTCTCTGTATTTTATCGGTGAAACTGAATACTTGAAATTCAACAGATCCGCAGTTTTTTTCTTTTTCTTGTCGAATAGCTGAGATGAATGAATTTTTTACCATAAAAACAAGTTTTTCTATTTTTTTCGTGGATTTGACCGATCAGGAAAAATAATAATTTTATTATTATTATATCAGTTATTTCCAGTTATTTGAATCTAGATACACAAAAATTTTTGATTTCTTCATATACAATATATTTTTTTTTTACCTAAAAAGAGGATTCTGTCGATTTCTTACTAGATCCAATGGATACGTAATTAAATCGGTATCATGTACCAGAATGTAACATAGCGTATGCATATATTTTTCGGCTTTTATTTACCAAATATCTTCTGCGTTAGATATATAGGAAATATACTATTAAGTGATTCTGAACCGTGGATACATATGTATTCTTGACATACTGAAACGACTGCCGTTATTGGTATCAAACCAGTAACGATTCATACAAGCTAAATCTTCTAATCGATAATTGGGCCAAATAAACAATTTTAATTTAATGAATTTTTTTGCATCTGTATTAAGATGCTTTTCCTCGTTCAAAAATTGTCCACAGTTTTTTATGTTGTTTTGATTGCAAAATATTGAATTTCTATTATCCACAACATTCCAATTCCGGGAATTGAAACAAATTAGAATTCTCAATTCTCTACGACATCTGGGGGATAGAATATTTTCAGGAACAAGGAAATCATAATGATTTTTGTTTCTATTCATAAGCGTATTGCTGTGTCGTGCAACGGATCCATCAAAATTCTTTTTATCAACATATCCATTTTTTATTATGCATTTTTCATTAATTTGGTGCTTATTCTTATCAACCAATGAAATACCTACAGTTTGATATATAATATATTTTCTATCTCTTTTCATAGATAGACGAATTGGTTCGATAATAAATATTCCCCTTTTTATCAATTCTGTAAGAGTTAGGTCTTTTTGAATCAACATTACATACGGATGCATTTCTCCTCTTTGAATTGAGGATATAGCAATTTCCTTTGGATCTATCAGTCTAAGTAGAAGACAATATACCTTGATATTATTGATCATTCTTTGACTCAAGGGGTCATCCCATCTTAATTGAAAAAGAAAATATTTTTTTAGGAAAAAATTGAGTTCTGCTTCTTTTTTGCTCTTGGATTGTTTTTTCTTTCTACCCTTTTTAATGTCTGCTCCCGTGTAATCTTCTTTTACATCTTTCTTTTCTTTTTGTTTTTGTAGATCTGATACAAGATCTCCTTGACCTTGTTGTTCGTTTTTTTTTTTGTTGGAATTTTCTAATTCAAGATATACTTTTTTATTAGTTAATATAGGAAGATTTTTTTTTTTATTTACGTCGATCTTTTCACTTTGACTAAAATTTTCACAGAAATTCAAAATTAGTAATTTGATTGGTATGATCCACGGTTTAATCTTATACGCATCAAAAAGTAGCACAAATTCTGGGAAAAACCAAGGTTCTATATTTGATATGGTACGATATAACTTTTCTTGATTCATTCCCATCCAATCAAAAAAAATTCTTTTTTGATTGGATGGGTTGATTTTATGATGAATCGTAAAAGAAAAAAGATCTTTTTTTTCAAATTTTTGAGAATTTTTAGTTTTAGCATTTTGATGAATCTTGGTGTCGATATGCGTATTGGTCCAGGTCTCAATATCGATATGATTTCTAATACAGAAATGGAGAATTCTCCAATCAAAAATTTTTCTATCCATATTTTTGTCTGTATCAATAATAGATCCTTTTTCTAAATAATAACTAATAGCTATACTTATCAATCCATAAAATGATTCGGGTTTCGGTGTATTGAAATTATATGGAATTTTTTTGTCCTCTACTTGTAATGCTGATCCATAAATATAAGAGTCCTTACTATCCACATAATTAAAATATTTATATGATAAAAGATCATATCCGTAATGCTTTTTCAATTTTACTTTTTGACTCATCAACGAATCCACCGCATAGTAATTTTGTTTCATGTAATGAATTAATTGGTCTTTTTCTTTTTTATATAAATCCAATTTCATTGAGTTTTTCTTTTGAATCATACGACATTGATTGACTCTATTTCGCCACTTTTTCGCTACTAAGTGAGACCACTTAGTCTGAGATAAATTGTATTGATAATGACCCCTTAACCAAATTTTCCATTTATTCATTCCATACTTATCAATTTTCTTATGTCTTGATTTGGAATAAAATATTCCTCGTGTCGTACAATAATTCTTGATTATATCCTTAAGAAAAGAATAGGTGCCGTGATGTTGAAGTACAGATCTCAAATGATACTTGTTAAGTAATTGATTTTGTGATAATTTGTAAAATACATATGCTTGAGACAAGGAAGATAAGTCACAATAAATATTAGAATTATTATTAATGTTAGTATTAGAAAACGACTTTTTTATAGTAGAAATAAAGTTCATTGTATTTTGATTTGTGTTCTCAATTCCTTCTTGATTCGTTTCGTCGTTGAAAATGGATTTATTGATGATTTTTTTTATTGATTCAAAGAAAAGTTGTGCATTGATCCTTGGAATCTTAATGATACATAGTAATATATCCGTGTATATTTTTTCAATGAAGGATTTCATAAAATAATACGATTTGCGTATTAATCGGATATTTTTTCTTTTTAATTTTTGCCAAAAATCCTTCTGTGATTCCGATCTTTTATCATCACAAGTTAGAACTTTTTTTTTCTTGTCTTTTGTGATTCCTTCTATTTGAGTCCTAATTGTGGTTGTCTTATTAGCAAGATCTTTCATTTTTGTTTCTATGAGTAAATAATTTTCATTTACACAACTCGTGGATCGAACGCGAATGGTCGATTCGCGGATAATCTTATTATTTATATTGGAATCTTTTCTGTTTTCATTCGATTCATATACTTCCACCTTCCTCAATTTCAACAAGAAAAGGGGGTTTCTTTTTTCAAGTTCTTTCATTATTAGGTTTATAACTAGAACTATTTTGGCGACCCACCTTGTTTTTTCTTTTGAAACTTTTAGAAACCGCTTTTTTCTTTCTTTGAAAACCCTTATAACTTGAAAAATTTTCTTTTTCACTTTTATCATTTTTTTTTCGAGTTCTTTTAAAATTGGTTCAAAGAAAGAAGGTCGTTTTCGGGGAGACCCAAAAGGTAGTTCTGCTTCCCTTCCCCAGACTGTTAAAAAACAAAAATTATCTTTTTTCTCTTTTTTAGTCATTTGCTGATCTCTATGATGAGATCGTATCTTAGATCTTCGCCAAGGTTTCAGACAGAAAGGAAATAGAATCTTTATTTGAATACCATCTGTTAACCAATTTTGGGGAAATTCTCTTTCTGATAATTGAACACCATTATAGGTACATTTAACATGCATTTCTCTATTCCATTCCTTCAAATCCTCGTACCACTCGGGGAATTGCAATAATAACATACGTCCAATATTTTTAGCTATTATCAATAAGGGCAATATAACGTATTTTCTAAGAAAAGATTGGGTTACTAACATGAAACCCCTTATTGCTTGAGTAAATATAAAAGTATCCCAAGCTTCTGATATTGCTATTCGTTCATTTTCCTCTTCTTTCTCTTCATTTGTTTTCTCCTTTTCTTTTGTCTCTTCCTCCTCATCAAAATAAGAAATTTGCAATTCTGGGGTTTCCCCTACCCAATTCCTAAAAACTAGATTAATCGTTTCAGAGATATCAAAAAACGAAAAAAAAAATGTTTTGTCTATTCGATCCAAAAAAAGTGGAGAATGTACATTTGCTTGAAATATTTCCCAAGTAACTGTTTTACGTCTTTGAGCACGCATGGATCCTTTGATTATACCGCGGCGAAAATCTGATTGTTGTGAATAACGTATCAAAGCCACCTCCTCTTCTTCATCACTAGTGTTAGTATTACTAGTAGTATTATTACTAGCCCTGGAATTAGTACTTTTATCATTATCAGTATAAATTACCACGCGTTTGCCTTTTCTTGAACGAATTTCAGGATCCTCCGCCGATTCTTCTTCATCTTCTTCTTCCTCTTCTTCCAAATCGTCTGTCAATTTGTATGACCACCGAGAAACCTTTTTACTTATTTCTTCCATTCCAATGGATTTCTTTCTAATTCTTGTTAGATCGTTTGGATCGGTTGTAATTATATCGAATAAAAATTTCAAAGATTTTGCTTGACTTTCTGAATCAATTCCTTGCGCGCGTTTAAAAGAAAATTTTTCGATTGAGGTTAACCCAATGGAATTCAATAAAAATTCCCCGCCAAAGTCAAACTTATTCTTTTGATGTTCAAATTCTCTAGAATCTTTATGAAATAGACCATGAATCTTATTTATCCAAAACATTTCTACGGTATCTTTTGTTGAAGTTATTAAATTATTCATGATTGCACGTGAATCAAATTTTTTTATTGTTCCCCGATGAGGTCCGTTCAAAAAAGGATCATACATTTTTGGCAAGTATTCTTGTTCATTTTCATCATCGCATAATCTAGTCCTTTTTTCTAGCATATCTAAAGCAAGAGATCCCTTCTCTTTTTCTAGTTCTAGAATTTTTATTCGACTTATCAATTCATTGTTCAAGTTGTATTTTTTTTGTTTATTGGTATAAACCCAATAATTATACAGGTTCTCGTGAGATAGTTTTTCTGTCGTGTACAAAGAAATTTTCCGTTCTATCATTTCTGAAAAAGTCGATGAACTGGGCGGATATGTAAAAGATATTATTTGTTTTCCATCACTTGGGCATATATAAAAAAAATATTGTGACATTTCGTTTTGTACAGCATTTTCAAATCGATCATTTTTTATATATCTCAACGGGCGATTCCATCGTTTATAATCGAAAAGAAAAGTGACAATAGGTTTTTCAAACCAGAAATCAGTTTTTTCATTTTTCTCTTCTTTAAGTTTTCCCAATACCCAATTATCTTGATGGGTATCAAGATAAGAATCTTCGTAAACTGGGTTATCTTTGTCTTGTTCGGTGGATCCCTCTTGTTCCTGTTTAGTCTTCTTCGTTTCGTAAGTTGTTTCTACATCGCTTTCTTCCTTTCTTTCTCCCCTTTCTTCCGTTTCTGAGGTTTCTTTCAGTTTCTTAGTGACAATAGGCGACGGCATTCTGCCTAAATAGTAGACACAGGTGATAAATAAGAGAATACTAAAGATTCGAGCCATAGAATTTCTCAATTCTGACACAAGGTACTTATTAGATCGAATCGAATGATTTTGCCGTATCCAGAATAATACCAATCCAACCCATTTCATGAATAAAATGTGACCAATTAACCAACCAACAAAACTACTTGTTACAAATAACATCTTGTTGTTGCATCGAAACATATAAATGTTGACTAATCTGGCTAACGTTGAACTTGGTAAAATGAAATGGTTGAATAATTGAAAAATTAGATTATTCAGGAATACACATTGAATGCTGAGATTACGCATTGAATTTCTGGTAGTAGATCCATAATAAAAAAAGTTTTTGTGATTGTTCCAGAAGAAATGAAACAAAAGATACGGTAGAACTAGGACAGTTATTGTATGAGGTCTACCCAATGCTAGATGCAGAGGCGCATAATAGATCGATATGAACATCATGAGCTGCCCCGTAATAAAACCAGTTGTTGCTGATACCTCCTTCTCGGTTCCTTCTTCCATAACCCGAG